GTCCTCGTAGCTTATGGAAAGCATGACACTGAAGATGTCAAGATGGTTGCTACATGCACCCAAGGACAAAAGACTTAGTCCTAACCTTACTGTTGGTTGTTGCTAGAGATATACATGCAAGTATCCGCGCGCCAGTGTGTATGCCCTAGGCACCCTAGTATTAGGTCGATAGGAGCGGGTATCAGGCACACTCCCCCAATTGTAGCCCAAAACGCCTAGCACTTGCCACGCCCCCACGGGTATTCAGCAGTAGTAAACATTAAGCAATGAGTGTAAACTTGACTTAGTCATAGCAACTTAGGGTCGGTAAATCCTGTGCCAGCCACCGCGGTCAGACAGGAGACCCAAATCAACATTATAACGGCGTAAAGAGTGGTCACATGCTATCCAAGTAACTAAGATTAAAAGGCAGCTGAGTCGTCACAAGCCAAAGCTTCCCATAAGGCCTCTATTCAAAGAAAATCTTAGACTAACGATTGATTGAACTCCACGAAAGCCAGGGCCCAAACTGGGATTAGATACCCCACTATGCCTGGCCCTAAATCTTGATGCTCGATCTTACCGGAGCATCCGCCCGAGAACTACGAGCATAAACGCTTAAAACTCTAAGGACTTGGCGGTGCTCCAAACCCGCCTAGAGGAGCCTGTTCTGTAATCGATGATCCACGCTACACCTTACCATTCCTTGCTCAACAACAGCCTATATACCGCCGTCGCCAGCCCACCCTCCATGACGGTTCAACAGTGGACGCAATAGCCTCACCCCGCTAATACGACAGGTCAAGGTATAGCCTATGGAATGGGAGCAATGGGCTACATTTTCTAAGCTAGAACATACGGCAAAGGTGCATGAAACTGCCCCTGGAAGGAGGATTTAGCAGTAAAGTGGGATAAGCGAGCCCTCTTTAAGCCGGCTCTGGAGCACGTACATACCGCCCGTCGCCCTCCTCAAAAGCGACCCCCCCCCCCCATACTTTAATAAGTTTCCCAGCCAAAGAGGAGGTAAGTCGTAACAAGGTAAGTGTACCGGAAGGTGCACTTAGGACACCAAGACGTAGCTTTAATGAAAGCACTCAGCTTACGCCTGAAAGATACCTGCTCACACCAGGTCGTCTTGATGCCAAACTCTAGCCCAAACTACATGACCTGGAATAACAAAGTCACTCCCCATACTTAACTAAAGCATTTACTAGTCCCAGTATAGGCGATAGAAAAGACACCATTGGAGCGATAGAGATTACGTACCGTAAGGGAAAGATGAAATAGCAGTGAAATAACTAAGCTAAAAATAGCAAAGATCAACCCTTGTACCTCTTGCATCATGGTCTAGCAAGAAAAACCAAGCAAAATGAATTTAAGTTTGCCATCCCGAAACCCAAGCGAGCTACCTGTGAGCAGCTATCCTTGAGCGAACCCGTCTCTGTTGCAAAAGAGTGGGATGACTTGCTGGTAGAGGTGAAAAGCCAATCGAGCTGGGTGATAGCTGGTTGCCTGTGAAACGAATCTAAGTTCACTCTTAATTCTTCTCCAAGGAAACCCAGAACCCTAATGAAGCGAATTAAGGGCTATTTAAAGGAGGTACAGCTCCTTTAAAAAAGAATACAATCTCCACGAGCGGATAAATAAATGAACAACCCAAAAGTACTGTGGGCCCTCAAGCAGCCATCAACAAAGAGTGCGTTAAAGCTCGGTAACTCAAAAATATAAACACTATATGAATCCCTCCTCACTAACAGGCTAACCTATTTACAATAGGAGAATTAATGCTAGAATGAGTAACCAGGGTACTCCCTCTTCGACGCAAGCTTACATCAGTACATTATTAACAAACCCCCAATATACGACAAATCCAACAAGCAGAGTATTAAACATATTGTTAACCCGACAGAGGAGCGTCCACTAAGAAAGATTAAAACCTGTAAAAGGAACTAGGCAAATGTCAGGGCCCGACTGTTTACCAAAAACATAGCCTTCAGCAAACCAACAGACAAGTATTGAAGGTGATGCCTGCCCGGTGACGACGTTAAACGGCCGCGGTATACTGACCGTGCGAAGGTAGCGCAATCAATTGTCCCGTAAATCGGGACTAGTATGAATGGCTAAACGAGGTTCTAACTGTCTCTTACAGGCAATCGGTGAAATTGATCTCCCTGTGCAAAAGCAGGGATAAACACATAAGACGAGAAGACCCTGTGGAACTTCAAAATCAGCAGCCACTCCCAAATACATACACACCCAACCCGGGCTTACTACCCCCACGGGAGACTGGCCTGCAATTTTTCGGTTGGGGCGACCTTGGAGCAAAACAAAACCTCCAAAAATTGGACCATACATCTAGACTAAGAGAGACATCTCAACGTGCGAATAGCAACCAGACCCAATACAATTGACCAATGGACCAAGCTACCCCAGGGATAACAGCGCAATCTCCTCCGAGAGTCCATATCGACGGGGAGGTTTACGACCTCGATGTTGGATCAGGACATCCTAGTGGTGCAGCAGCTACTAAGGGTTCGTTTGTTCAACGATTAACAGTCCTACGTGATCTGAGTTCAGACCGGAGCAATCCAGGTCGGTTTCTATCTATGATGAGCTCTTCCCAGTACGAAAGGATAGGAAAAGCGAGGCCAATACTACAGGCAAGCCTCCGCCTTAAATAATGAAAACAACTAAATTATAAAAGGCTATCACTTCCCCCCACGTCCTAGAAAAGGACTAGCTAGCGTGGCAGAGCTCGGTAAATGCAAAAGGCTTAAGTCCTTTACTCCAGAGGTTCAAATCCTCTCCCTAGCTTCCTCTTCCCACCACCCACATGATCAACCACCCAATCTTAATTAACCTTATAATAATCCTCTCCTATGCTCTCCCAATCCTAATTGCAGTAGCCTTCCTCACCCTCGTAGAACGTAAAATCCTAAGCTACATGCAAGGCCGAAAAGGCCCAAATATCGTCGGCCCATTCGGTCTGCTACAGCCCTTAGCAGACGGAGTAAAACTGTTCATCAAAGAACCAGTCCGCCCATCAACTTCCTCCCCTATCATATTCACCATCACCCCAATACTAGCTCTCCTCCTGGCAATCTCAATTTGAACCCCACTTCCTCTACCTTTCCCCCTTGCAGACCTAAACCTAGGCGTACTTTTCCTGCTAGCCATATCTAGCCTAGCAGTATACTCTATCCTATGATCAGGCTGAGCATCCAACTCAAAATACGCCCTAATCGGAGCACTCCGAGCAGTAGCCCAAACCATTTCCTATGAGGTTACCTTAGCAATCATTCTACTATCTATCGTCCTTCTCACTGGAAACTATACTCTCAGCACCCTCGCAACCGCCCAAGAACCCCTATACCTTATCTTCCCCTGCTGACCACTTGCCATGATATGATATGTATCCACCCTTGCCGAAACAAATCGAGCCCCATTTGATCTGACAGAAGGAGAGTCCGAGCTCGTATCTGGTTTCAACGTAGAATACGCAGCAGGACCCTTCGCTCTATTCTTCCTGGCAGAATACGCTAATATCATACTAATGAACACACTAACTGCCATCTTATTTTTCAACCCAAGCTTCCTCAACCCACCTCAAGAATTATTCCCCCTAGTATTAGCCACCAAAACCCTACTACTATCAGCAGGCTTTCTATGAATTCGCGCTTCCTACCCTCGATTCCGATATGATCAGCTAATGCATCTTCTATGAAAAAACTTCCTCCCACTTACACTAGCCCTATGCCTATGACACACCAGCCTGCCAATCTCCTATGCAGGCCTCCCACCCTACCTAAGGCCCAAGGAAATGTGCCTGAACATAAGGGTCACTATGATAAAGTGAACATAGAGGTACACCAGCCCTCTCATTTCCTACCGCTTAGAAAGACAGGAATCGAACCTGTACTAGAGAGATCAAAGCCCTCCATACTCCCCTTATATTACTTCCTAGTAGGGTAAGCTAAACAAGCTATCGGGCCCATACCCCGAAAATGATGGTGCAACTCCTTCCCCTATTAATGACCCCCCAAGCAAAACTAATCTTCACAACCAGCCTACTCCTAGGAACAACCATCACAATCTCAAGCAACCACTGGATCACAGCATGAGCTGGCCTTGAAATCAATACCCTCGCTGTCCTACCCCTAATCTCAAAACCTCACCACCCCCGATCCATTGAAGCAGCAACCAAATACTTCCTAACCCAAGCAACTGCATCCGCTCTGGTACTATTTTCCAGTATAACCAACGCGTGATACACCGGGCAATGAGACATTACTAACCTAACACACCCCACATCCTGCTTAATCTTGACTTCAGCTATTGCGATAAAACTAGGACTAGTCCCATTCCACTTCTGATTCCCTGAAGTACTGCAAGGCTCCCCCCTAACCACAGGCCTCCTTTTATCCACAGCTATGAAATTCCCACCAATCACACTACTCCTCATAACATCCCACTCATTAAACCCAACCCTGCTAACCTGCATAGCAATCTCCTCTGCCGCCCTAGGAGGATGAATAGGCCTAAACCAAACACAAACCCGAAAAATCATAGCCTTCTCTTCCATCTCACACCTGGGCTGAATAACTATCGTCATCGCCTATAACCCCAAACTCACCTTACTAAACTTCTACCTATATGCCTTAATAACCGCAGCCGTATTCCTTACTTTAAACACCAATAAAATTCTGAAACTATCAACCATGATAACCACATGAGCAAAAACCCCATCATTAAGTGCAATACTCCTCTTAACCCTTCTTTCACTGGCAGGCCTTCCCCCACTAACAGGCTTCCTCCCAAAGTGACTTATTATCCAAGAACTAACTAAACAAGAAATAATCATTGCAGCAACAACCATTTCCCTCCTTTCCCTGCTAGGCCTATTCTTCTACCTCCGTCTTGCATACTGCGCAACAATTACACTCCCCCCTCACACCACAAGCCACGTAAAGCAATGACACACCAACAAACCAGTTAACATCTCCATCGCCATCCTAACCACCCTATCAACAATGCTCCTACCCATTTCCCCCATAATCCTCACCATTGTCTAAGAAACTTAGGATTACCCAAACCGAAGGCCTTCAAAGCCTTAAACAAGAGTTAGACCCTCTTAGTTTCTGCTAAGACCCGCAGGATGTTACCCTGCATCTCCTGAATGCAACTCAGACACTTTAATTAAGCTAGGACCTTCTAGGTAGATGGGCTTCGATCCCACAATACTATAGTTAACAGCTACATGCCCTAACCAACAGGCTTCTACCTAAGGCTCCGGCACAAAATCAATGCGCATCGATGAGGTTGCAGCTCACCATGAACTTCACTACAGAGCCGATAAGAAGAGGAATCAAACCTCTGTAAAAAGGACTACAGCCTAACGCTTAAACACTCAGCCATCTTACCTGTGACATTCATTAACCGATGATTATTCTCAACCAACCACAAAGACATTGGTACCCTTTACCTAATTTTCGGCGCGTGGGCCGGAATAGTAGGTACTGCCCTAAGCCTCCTCATCCGAGCAGAACTGGGCCAACCAGGCGCTCTTCTGGGAGACGATCAAATCTACAATGTGATCGTCACGGCTCACGCTTTCGTGATGATTTTCTTCATAGTAATGCCAATCATAATTGGGGGGTTCGGAAACTGACTTGTCCCCCTAATGATCGGAGCTCCAGACATAGCATTCCCACGAATAAATAACATAAGCTTTTGACTACTCCCCCCATCTTTCCTTCTTCTACTAGCCTCATCCACAGTTGAAGCCGGGGCGGGAACCGGATGAACCGTTTACCCCCCTCTAGCCGGAAATCTAGCCCATGCCGGAGCCTCAGTTGACCTGGCCATTTTCTCCCTACATTTAGCAGGCATTTCCTCAATTCTAGGAGCTATCAACTTCATCACCACAGCAATCAACATAAAACCCCCTGCCCTATCACAATATCAAACCCCTCTATTTGTCTGATCAGTATTAATCACCGCAGTCCTTCTCCTGCTATCACTACCAGTCCTTGCTGCTGGAATCACAATGCTGCTAACTGACCGCAACCTTAACACAACCTTCTTCGACCCAGCTGGAGGAGGTGACCCAGTACTCTACCAACACCTTTTCTGATTCTTCGGTCACCCAGAGGTCTACATCCTAATCCTACCAGGATTTGGAGTCATCTCACACGTCGTAGCTTACTATGCAGGAAAAAAAGAACCATTTGGCTACATGGGAATAGTATGAGCCATACTATCCATCGGATTCTTAGGCTTCATTGTATGAGCTCACCACATGTTCACTGTAGGAATAGACGTAGACACTCGAGCATACTTTACATCTGCCACTATAATCATTGCCATCCCTACTGGCATCAAGGTATTCAGCTGACTAGCAACCCTGCACGGCGGTATCATTAAATGAGACCCCCCCATGCTATGAGCCCTAGGCTTTATCTTCCTGTTTACCATTGGAGGCCTGACAGGCATTGTCCTAGCAAACTCCTCACTAGATATCGCCCTACACGACACATACTACGTGGTAGCTCACTTCCACTACGTCCTATCAATGGGTGCAGTATTTGCAATCCTGGCGGGTTTCACCCACTGATTCCCCCTATTCACCGGATATACTCTTCACTCCACATGAGCTAAAATTCACTTCGGAGTAATATTTGTAGGTGTTAACCTTACCTTCTTCCCCCAACACTTCCTAGGCCTAGCTGGCATGCCACGACGATACTCAGACTACCCAGACGCCTACACACTATGAAACACCATCTCCTCCGTAGGCTCACTAATCTCCCTGACAGCCGTAATCATGCTAACATTTATCATCTGAGAAGCCTTCGCATCCAAACGCAAAGCCTTCCAACCAGAACTGACAACCACCAACATCGAATGAATCCACGGTTGCCCACCCCCATTCCACACCTTTGAAGAACCAGCCTTCGTTCAAGTCCAAGAAAGGAAGGAGTCGAACCCCCATATGTTGGTTTCAAGCCAACCGCATAAACCACTTATGCTTCTTTCTCATAAGAGATGTTAGTAAAACAATTACATAGCCTTGTCAAGACTAAATTACGGATGAAATCTCCGTACATCTCAACTCAAAATGGCCAACCACTCACAACTCACCTTCCAAGACGCCGCATCCCCTATTATAGAAGAACTACTTCAATTTCACGACCACGCTATAATGGTCGCCCTAGCCATTTGTAGCCTAGTCCTCTATCTAATGACCCTAGTACTATCAGAAAAACTATCATCAAACACAGTTGACGCACAAGCAATTGAACTTGTCTGAACAATTCTCCCAGCCGCTGTACTAATCGCACTCGCTCTCCCATCTTTACGAATCCTCTACATGATAGACGAAATCAATGAACCAGACCTCACACTAAAAGCAATCGGCCACCAATGATACTGATCCTACGAGTACACTGACTTCAAAGACCTTACATTTGACTCCTACATAACACCCACAGCCGACCTTCCACTAGGACACTTCCGACTGCTAGAAGTTGACCACCGTGTCATCGTCCCAACAGGATCTACTGTCCGAGTCATCGTCACTGCCGACGACGTACTTCACTCATGAGCCGTACCCAGCCTAGGTGTGAAAACCGACGCAATTCCAGGACGCCTAAACCAAACCTCTTTCCTGGCTAACCGACCCGGAGTCTTCTACGGTCAATGTTCAGAGATCTGTGGAGCAAACCACAGCTTTATGCCTATCGTAGTAGAATCTGTACCTCTTGCCAACTTCGAAAGCTGATCCTCTCTAACATCATCCTAACCATTAAGAAGCTATGGAACAGCGCTAGCCTTTTAAGCTGGAGAAAGAGGGTGCTACTCCCTCCTTAATGGTATGCCCCAACTAAACCCAAACCCTTGATTTTTTATCATGCTTACTTCATGACTAACATTTTCCCTAATCATTCAGCCTAAACTGTCATCTTTCGTATCTACTAACCCCCCATCCCATAACCCACCTACAACCCCAAGCACTACCCCCTGAACCTGACCATGAACCTAAGCTTTTTCGACCAATTCTCAAGTCCATCATTTCTCGGAATCCCTCTAATTCTAATCTCGCTAGTATTCCCAGCCCTACTGCTACCCTCCCCAGGTAACCGATGAATCACTAGCCGCCTATCCACACTTCAACTATGACTAGTCAACACAATCACAAAACAACTAATAACACCGTTAAACGAAAAAGGCCACAAATGAGCACTAATCTTAACATCATTAATAATCTTCCTTTTACTAATCAACCTACTAGGCCTTCTCCCTTACACCTTTACTCCAACCACCCAACTATCCATAAACCTGGCCCTAGCTTTCCCCCTCTGGCTCGCCACCCTCCTCACAGGACTACGCAACCAACCCTCTACTACCTTAGGCCACCTCCTACCAGAGGGCACTCCTACTCCCTTAATTCCTGCTCTTATTATAATCGAAACAACAAGCCTCCTAATTCGCCCCCTAGCCCTAGGGGTGCGCCTCACAGCAAACCTCACAGCAGGACACCTCCTCATCCAACTCATCTCCACAGCCACAATAGCCCTATTCACAACAATACCCCTAGTCTCCCTTCTAACCTTCTTAATCCTATTCCTACTAACAATTTTAGAAGTGGCTGTGGCCATAATCCAGGCCTACGTTTTCGTTTTACTGCTGAGCCTCTACTTACAAGAAAACATCTAACCCCAATGGCACACCAAGCACACTCCTATCATATAGTAGATCCCAGCCCATGACCTATCCTTGGAGCAGCCGCTGCCCTCCTTACCACCTCCGGACTAACCATGTGGTTCCACCACAAAACCCCATACCTCCTGATCATCGGCCTAACATCCACCATTCTAGTGATATTCCAGTGATGACGCGACATCGTACGAGAAAGCACATTCCAAGGCCACCACACCCCCACCGTACAAAAAGGATTACGCTACGGCATAGTCCTATTCATTACATCAGAAGCCTTTTTCTTCCTAGGATTCTTCTGAGCCTTCTTCCACTCAAGCCTAGCTCCAACCCCCGAACTTGGAGGCCAATGACCTCCAGTTGGAATTAAACCCCTAGACCCAATGGAAGTTCCACTGCTAAACACTGCCATCCTCCTGGCCTCAGGAGTCACTGTCACATGAGCCCACCATAGCATCACAGAAGCCCGACGAAAACAAGCAATCTTCGCTCTCCTACTCACAGTACTCCTTGGATTCTACTTCACAGCCCTCCAGGCCATAGAATACTATGAAGCCCCATTCTCCATCGCAGACGGAGTCTACGGCTCTACTTTCTTTGTTGCCACCGGATTCCACGGACTACACGTAATCATCGGCTCTACCTTCCTACTAGTCTGCCTCATTCGCTTAATCAAATACCACTTCACATCAAATCACCACTTTGGTTTTGAAGCAGCAGCCTGATATTGACACTTCGTAGATGTCGTCTGACTTTTCCTCTACATCTCTATCTACTGATGAGGTTCTTACTCTTCTAGTATACTTATTACAATCGACTTCCAATCCTTAAAATCTGGTTTAAATCCAGAGAAGAGTAATAAACATAATCACACTTATAATTATTTCTTCCGCGACCCTAAGCATCGCTTTAACAGCCCTGAACTTTTGACTAGCCCAAATAAACCCAGATACAGAAAAACTATCCCCATATGAATGCGGATTCGACCCTCTAGGCTCTGCTCGCCTTCCATTTTCAATCCGATTCTTCCTAGTAGCCATCCTCTTCTTACTTTTCGACCTAGAAATCGCCCTCTTACTTCCCCTCCCATGGGCAACTCAACTACAAAACCCCACCATCACCCTCACTTGAGCCTCCACCCTCATCCTCCTCCTCACCCTCGGCCTAGTGTACGAATGAACACAAGGAGGATTAGAATGAGCAGAATAACAGGAAGTTAGTCTAACCAAGACAGTTGATTTCGACTCAACAGATTATAGCCTTCACCCTATAACTTCCTTTATGACCTCACTTCACTTAAGCTTCTACGCAGCCTTCACCTTAAGCAGCCTAGGACTAGCCTTCCACCGGACTCACCTAATCTCTGCCCTACTGTGCTTAGAAAGCATAATGCTATCCATATATGTTGCTCTATCTATATGACCCGTCCAAACGCAAACATCATCACCTACCCTCCTACCGATTCTCATACTAACATTTTCCGCTTGTGAAGCGGGCACAGGACTAGCACTCCTAGTTGCCTCCGCCCGAACCCATGGCTCAGACCACCTCCACAACTTCAACCTACTAAAATGCTAAAAATCATCATCCCAACTATCATACTCCTCCCACTGACCTTTTTATCACCACGCAAACACCTATGAACCAATACCACAACACATAGCCTATTAATCGCTACTATTAGCCTCCAATGACTCGTACCAACGTACTACCCAAACAAAGGCTTAACTTTCTGAACCTCCATCGATCAAATCTCTTCCCCCCTATTAGTTCTATCATGCTGACTTCTCCCCCTCATGCTCATAGCAAGCCAAAACCACCTAGAACAGGAACCCACTATCCGCAAACGAATCTTTATCACAACATTACTCCTAGCCCAACCGTTCATTCTACTCGCTTTCTCAGCTTCAGAACTAATACTTTTCTACATCGCGTTCGAAGCCACTTTAATCCCCACTCTAATCCTTATCACCCGATGAGGCAACCAACCAGAACGACTAAAAGCCGGAATCTATCTATTATTCTACACACTCGCCAGCTCGCTCCCACTACTTATCGCTATCCTCCACCTTCACAACCTAATCGGCACCTTATACTTCCCCATACTAAAACTATCTCACCCAACATCTCCTGCTTCCTGAACAGGAACACTAGCAAGCCTGGCCCTTTTCATGGCCTTCATGGTCAAAGCTCCCCTATACGGCTTAAACCTATGACTACCCAAAGCCCACGTGGAAGCCCCAATTGCAGGCTCTATACTCCTCGCTGCCTTACTACTAAAACTAGGAGGATACGGCATCATACGAATTACCCTCCTAACAAACCCCTCACTGAACAACCTTCACTACCCATTCATCGTCCTAGCCCTATGAGGTGCACTAATAACAAGCGCCATCTGCCTACGACAAACCGACCTAAAATCCCTAATCGCCTACTCATCCGTCAGCCACATAGGCCTAGTAATTGCCGCAGCCATAATCCAAACCCAATGGGCATTTGCAGGGGCAATAATCCTAATAATCGCACACGGTCTGACCTCTTCAATGCTATTCTGTCTGGCCAACACCAACTATGAACGCACCCACAGCCGAATCCTCCTACTAACACGAGGTATCCAACCTCTACTTCCACTCATGGCCACCTGATGACTTTTAGCCAACCTAACAAACATAGCCCTCCCCCCAACAATCAACCTCATAGCAGAACTAACCATTGTAATCACCCTATTCAACTGATCCTCATTCACAATCATCCTAACAGGGGCAGCAATCTTACTAACCGCCTCATACACCCTATACATACTAATAATAACGCAACGAGGCCCACTCCCTTCCCACATTACATCAATCCAAAACTCCTCTACACGAGAGCACTTACTCATAACCCTTCACCTAATCCCTATAATTCTCCTTATCTCTAAACCAGAACTTATCTCAGGTATCCCCATATGCAAGCATAGTTTCAACCCAAAACGTTAGACTGTGATTCTAAAGATAGAAGTTAAATTCTTCTTGCTCGCCGAGGGGAGGTTCAACCAACAAGAACTGCTAACTCTTGTATCTGAGCATAAAACCTCAGCCCCCTTAACTTTCAAAGGATAACAGTAATCCAATGGTCTTAGGAGCCACTCATCTTGGTGCAAATCCAAGTGAAAGTAATGCACCTCCCACTAGTCCTCAATACCTGCATACTACTAACCCTAGCAATTCTAATCACCCCCATTATCCTCCCACTTCTATCAAACAACCTCAAAAACACCCCAACCACTATCACAAACACAGTCAAAGCTTCCTTCCTAATCAGCCTCATCCCAATGACAATCCACATCCACTCAGGAACAGAAAGCCTCTTAACCCTATGAGAATGAAAATACATCATAAACTTTAAAATCCCTATTAGCCTAAAAATAGACTTCTACTCTCTCACATTCTTCCCAATTGCCTTATTCGTATCCTGATCAATCCTACAATTCGCAACATGATACATGGCTTCAGACCCATATATCACAAAATTCTTCACCTACCTCCTCCTATTCTTAGTTGCAATACTCATCCTAATCATCGCCAACAACCTGTTTGTCCTATTTATCGGCTGAGAAGGAGTAGGAATTATGTCGTTCCTCCTAATCAGCTGATGACACGGCCGCGCCGACGCCAACACTGCTGCCCTACAAGCCGTCCTCTATAACCGAGTCGGAGACGTCGGCCTCATCCTATGCATAGGATGACTAGCCTACACCATAAACACTTGAGAAATCCAACAACTGGCCTCCCCATCCCAAACACCAACCCTTCCCCTAATAGGCTTAATTTTAGCAGCAACAGGTAAATCCGCACAATTTGGTCTTCACCCATGACTACCAGCAGCCATAGAAGGCCCAACTCCAGTATCCGCTTTACTTCACTCAAGCACAATAGTAGTTGCAGGAATCTTCCTACTAATCCGAACCCACCCTCTCTTCAACAACAACCCTACCGCCCTCTCATTCTGCCTATGCTTAGGCGCCCTATCAACATTATTCGCAGCCACCTGCGCCCTCACCCAAAACGATATCAAAAAAATCATTGCCTTTTCCACTTCAAGCCAACTAGGATTAATGATAGTGACCATTGGACTAAACCTCCCACAACTAGCCTTCCTACACATCTCAACCCACGCATTCTTTAAAGCCATGCTATTTCTATGTTCTGGCTCTATCATCCACAACCTCAACGGAGAACAAGACATTCGAAAAATGGGAGGATTACAAAAGTTACTACCAACAACTACCGCATGTCTAACCATCGGCAACTTCGCCCTAATGGGAACACCATTCCTAGCAGGTTTCTACTCAAAAGACCAAATCATTGAAAGCCTAAATACTTCTTACCTAAACACATGAGCGCTCCTACTCACCTTACTAGCGACGGCCTTCACCGCCGTATACACAATTCGCATAACAGTACTAGTACAAACTGGCTTCGTACGAATCCCCCCACTAACCCCAATAAACGAAAACAACCCCGCAGTAATCTCCCCAATCACCCGACTTGCCCTAGGAAGCATCATAGCAGGATTCTTCATCACCTCATACATCCCTCCCACAAAAACACCCCCAATAACCATACCCCTGTCCATTAAAATCACGGCATTACTAGTCACAGCCCTGGGAATTATCTTAGCATTAGAAATGTCAAAAATAACCCAAACCCTAATCCTAACAAAACAAGGCCCATTTTACAACTTCTCCGTGTCTTTAGGATATTTCAACCCTCTAATCCACCGCCTCGGCATAACAAACATCTTAACCGGAGGACAAAATATTGCCTCCCACCTCGTAGACCTCTCCTGATACAAACTACTAGGACCAGAAGGATTAGCCAACATACACATAACAGCAGCCAAAACTGCTACCACATTACACTCAGGCCTAATCAAAGCCTACCTAGGATCCTTCGCTCTATCCATCCTTATCATCCTCACATCCACATACAGAAACCAAATAATGGCTCCCAACTTACGTAAAAACCACCCTCTCCTAAAAATCGTCAACGACGCCCTAATCGACCTACCAACACCATCAAATATCTCGTCTTGATGAAACTTCGGCTCACTTTTAGGCATGTGCCTAATCACACAAATCGTCACAGGCCTACTACTAGCCATACACTACACAGCAGACACCTCACTAGCCTTCTCCTCCGTAGCCCACATCTGCCGAGACGTCCAATTCGGCTGACTCATCCGCAACCTTCACGCAAACGGAGCTTCTTTCTTCTTCATTTGCATCTACCTACATATCGGCCGAGGATTCTACTACGGCTCCTATCTAAACAAAGAAACCTGAAACATCGGAGTTATCCTCCTGCTCGCCCTAATAGCCACCGCCTTCGTAGGTTACGTCCTACCCTGAGGACAAATATCATTCTGAGGGGCTACCGTAATCACAAACCTATTCTCAGCCATCCCATACATCGGCCAAACACTAGTAGAATGAGCATGAGGCGGATTCTCAGTAGACAACCCCACACTAACCCGATTCTTTGCCATCCACTTCCTCCTCCCTTTCGTTATCGCAGGCCTCACACTAGTCCACCTCACCCTACTACACGAATCAGGATCTAATAACCCCCTAGGCATCCCCTCAGACTGCGACAAAATCCCATTTCACCCATACTACTCCACAAAAGACTTACTAGGCTTTGCACTCATGTTCATCCCCCTTGCCACCCTAGCCCTATTTGCCCCTAACCTGCTAGGAGACCCAGAAAATTTCACGCCCGCCAACCCCCTGGCCACACCCCCTCACATTAAACCCGAATGATACTTCCTATTTGCCTACGCTATCCTCCGATCCATCCCAAACAAACTAGGAGGTGTCCTAGCCCTAGCTGCCTCTGTCTTAGTTCTATTCCTAATCCCACTCCTACATACATCCAAACTACGATCAATAACTTTCCGCCCCCTTTCACAAATCTTATTCTGAACCCTAGTAGCCAACCTCCTTATCCTAACCTGAGTAGGCAGCCAGCCGGTTGAACACCCTTTCATCATTATCGGCCAACTAGCCTCATTCACCTACTTCACAATCATCCTAGTCCTTTTCCCTCTCGTATCAATCCTAGAAAACAAAATACTCAAACTCTAATAACTCTAATAGTTTATGAAAACATTGGTCTTGTAAACCAAAGATTGAAGATTACACCCCTTCTTAGAGTTTTTCAAATAACCAAAGAAAACGGCACCCCCCCCCTCCCCCCCAGTAGGCATTTTTCTGCTTATACAGGGTATGTATTACTTTGCATTACATTTATGCACCCCATCAGGCATCATGTCATTGCAGGAGATTCCAAGTACTGACCAACTTCTCTTCCAACCACTTCCCAAACATTTCTCCCCAGGAGATAATTTGCGGACGGTGTCACCCCGAACACATTCTTGCTTCAGGTACCATAAACCCGGCTAACTAGCCCCACAACCCCAAATCAGGCGTCACACGAGATCGACCTTGCCAAACCGTACTCACCCACCTACCCTACACACGAATGACCGTCACAGTACACCTTTGCGTTATCCTAGTCATGATATTCGCCCACCTCCTAAACCCAGTTATCTACCAACAGCCTTCAAGCACTCCCAAGCCAGAGAACCTGGTTATCTATTGATCGTGAACCTCACGAGAACCGAGCTACTCAACGTCAGTTATACCCTAGTTATTGGCTTCAGGGGCATACTTTCCCTCTTACCCTCGAGGCCCTACTTGCACTTTTGCGCTTCCCGTGGTAACTTCAGGACCATCACCTGCTACCTACCTTCCTCCTTGCTCTTCACAGATACAAGTGGTCGGCCTGAATACTCCTCCCTCTCCCTCGTTATCGCGGCATCTGGCCTCCCTTCCTCCCTTTTTATTTTAACCTACCTTCAATAAACCCTTCCAGTGGGTAGCAAGAGTTATCTTCCTCTTGACATGGCCATCACATGACCGCCGAACTACTTAATCCCCTACCGCCCCAAGTGGCATGGTTGAAGGATAAGGGCGTCTCAAACTTGACACTGATGCACTTTGACCCCATTCATGGACCCCGCGCCGTTTACCTCTACAGGCACTATATAATGACATGGTCACCGGACATGCTTATTTTATTCACACCTTGGTGGAACTTTCGGTTAAACCTCCAAATTCATCCATTTTTTCATCCATTTCCTTTGGTTTGGGGGGTTTTGGGTTGTTTTTTCATTTGCTTGACAAAAAAACTAACCATTTTTTCCGACATACCCACAAATTTTTGTTTCGTTCCATTTTTTTTGTGTTTTTTCATTTGCTTGACAAAAAAACTAACCATTTTTTCCGACATACCCACAAATTTTTGTTCATTCCATTTTTTTTGTGTTTTTTCATTTGCTTGACAAAAAAAATTAACCACTTCCCCCTACATACACCCAAATTTAAATCCGCCCCATCCACTATATCAACCCCCGCCCAACCATCAATACAAACCAACCGTTTTACCCAACAAAATCCGACTAAACTCACCTCCGCCCCGCGCGGCCAAATAAAACACCCCCTATAATCAGAAAGAAAGGGATCAAACCTCTATCACCAACTCCCAAAGCTGGCATTTTCAATTAAACTACTTTCTGACCCCCCTAAACCGCCCGAATCGCCCCCCGGGATAACCCCCGAACTAACTCCAGTACTACAAACAGAGTTAACAACAACCCCCACCCCCCAATTAAAAACAACCCAGCCCCCCATGAATAAAACACAGCCACCCCACTAAAATCCAACCGCACCAACGATAAACCGGCATTATCCACAGTACCTACATCAACCAAAAACCCAAACACCTCCCCCAGGGCAACCCCCACCACGACAACCAACCCCATCCCAAGCCCATAGCCCGCAACCCCTCAATCGTTCCAAGCCTCCGGATAAGGATCCGCCGCTAACGAAACCGAATAGACAAACACCACCAACATCCCTCCCAAATACACCATAACTAACACCAACGAAACAAAAGAAACCCCTAAACACACTAACCACCCACACCCAGCAATAGACGCCACAACCAACCCCATCACCCCATAATAAGGAGATGGATTAGACGCAACAGCCAAACCTCCCAAAACAAAAAGCAAGCCTATAAACAGAACAAATTTCATCATGATTCCTACTCAGCCTTTCTCTGAGAACTACAGCCTGAAAAACTGTCGTTAAACTTTAACTATAGGAACCTCCCACACCGCCCCAAACACCTTTACATTTTTGCATTGATTTTAGCACCCCACGAAACTAACCATCTTCCCCTACCAACCTGTAAATCACACCCTCCACTTTCACCCCTAATTTAAGCCAATAAAAGCCCACCTCCAAACCCATCAAAAAATCAAACAAAAATACAAACAATCACAAAACAATAAAACCAAAAACACACT